CTTCATCAAGACCATGAATACGAGCAATGCCGTCGCCCACTTGAAGTACGGTACCGGTATTCACAATCTTTACTTCTCTATTATATTGTTCAATACGTTCGCGGATAATATTACTAATTTCATCAGCTCGAAGGGGTCCCATTAGTATCTCTTTTTTATTTTTCGGAAGGAAAGGAAAAAAAAACACCTAAACTTTAAACTAGATTAAAAAGGCTAATCAGTTATTTCTTCCACGGACCCGAGGATACCAATATTAGCACTGATGGTACGAAAATGTAATTCGCTATTCAAACAACTATTCAGAGTTCCTAGAGCTCTTTGTAAAGCTTGTTGGAAAACTTGCTGTCGTACCTGATTAACCGCTCTTTGTTGTTCAAAAAAAAGAGTTTCATTTTTGTAATTTTTTAATTGTTCCAAACTATCGCAAGTAGCATTAATCAAATTTATTTTCTCTCTTTCTATCTCAGAGTATCCATTCAGTCTATACTCATCTGCTTCCATTTCCACTTTACGTAATCGAGCCCGCGCTCTTTCGAGCTGTTCAGCGGCCCCTCTACGTAATTCTTCTGAATTTCGAATAGTACTCAAGATCCTTTGTTTTCGCTTATCTAATAAATCATTTAATGAAAGTAGATTATCTTTACATTCATTTCACAACTCTCATATCTCTTCCCGAACCAAACATGAATCTTTTGATTCATTTGGCTCTCACGCTCAATTGTTTCTTTCCTTTGATAGACATTCCCATATCTTTGATCTTTGAATGGAATGAACCTATCCTCTCTTGAGCCTATCCTCTCTTTTCTGTTCGTATTCAAAGATATCGAAACTGATCTAACATCAGAATATTAGGATAGTAGGACTCTTCAGACCAGACAAAAAATAAAAAATTGTCAGCAAAGTTGTTTCTTTATTTGTTCTTTATTCACAAACTTTTTTTTTTCATCCAAAAAATTTAAAAAATTTATCTTTTTTATACAATATATAGGTCGTCGATTTGGCAGTGGATAAAAAAAGGGGTGGGGGAATATACCCATCTTTCCTATACCTGTAAATGGTTCAAATAAATTTATCCATATGAGTGTTATACATCGGATAAATTCCCAATTATTATTATTTATTTTTTTTTTATTTTTTTATTTGCGGTATTTCGGTACTAATGTAGCGGTAGAAAGAGTACCACGGTATGCTGTGCCTGGACTTCAAACAATTTATCTTTAACCATGTAAAAGACCTCAACATTATTGGTTGATAGAGAATCAAAGTTCATTTACCAATTAGTCACGAAATGCTATGGTTCTTAGATATGATTTCTGAATAAAATCCAATTACGAAGTAATTCGTCGAGATTGTGCACCCTTTTTCCTATTTACGCAAATAAAAAAAAGAATACATAAATATAAAGAAAGTGCAGCCGGCGAAATCCAACCTATTCTTGAAATACACAACTCGCACACACTCCCTTTCCAAAAAAAATCAATATACCCAGCACAACGCTTAGATTTATTGGATTTGTTGCTAAAATATCGGTATTAAACTCGAAACTCCCAGCGGATGGCCAGTGCCCCACGGAAACAAAGGAATCGGTTATATTTTTCATATGCTCTCCTCTTATAGATAGGACTAACAAAGAACAGAGTTCTTTTTGTATCACTCCACTCGCCTCCCCCCTTTTTTTTATCGATTTTTTTGTTCCATTTCTTATTTTGAATATAATTTTACTAAACTAAGAACGAAAGGGAAGAAAGCGAGTGGATCCGCTAATTCCTTATCCTCAAATCAGTCCCTCCCAAAGTATTGTTTCGACAAACAAAAAATAAATAGTTATAGGAGTAAAATTCGAAGGAGCAAAGGGAAACTCCCAGTTAATAAAATAAGAAAAAAGATAGGTCCCCCTTTTTTTTACATTTTTATTCTACGAGAAAATTAAACAAAAGGATTTGCAAATAAAAGAGCTAATGCCACGACCAGTCCATAAATTGTTAAAGCTTCCATAAAAGCCAGACTAAGCAATAAAGTACCTCGTATTTTACCCTCCGCTTCTGGTTGTCTCGCAATACCTTCTACAGCTTGGCCCGCAGCAGTACCTTGACCAACCCCAGGTCCAATAGAAGCAAGCCCCACAGCCAATCCAGCAGCAATAACGGAAGCAGCAGAAATAAGTGGATTCATGGTAATTTCCTCGCAAAAAAAAAAAGAAATGGTTAATGATACAACCAACCAATGAATTACTACTTAATCTTTATCCACTTCTTTTTCTACTTTTACTATTTACTTTACTATACTACCTTTTTACTTACTTCTTTTTTTTATTGATACTTATCACTAAAATCTATCGGGTCGAAGTAGCTAAAAACTCCAACAGAATATTACTGAATTTTAAGAACTACTTCCATATACTGTTTTTCCTTTCTTTCTACCCATGATGGAGTTTTATGTAAATAGATACATACGGTTTTAGCCATTGTGTTTTCTTGTTTAGAAACTCTTATATTCTTTCATTCAATTAACAATCACAGAAAAAATCGAAAAAGGACTGATATTTGAATCTATATAAATTATAAATGAAGTGAGCTAGAAAAAAAGAGATAGGGATAATTCCTATCTAACTAGTAAATAACATATACTTTTTTTCTTCCATAACGTAAACCACCTGCACTTTATTATTCTATTAGTATTAAATCGTATTCTGTACATATATCTAGTAGGACCCCCCACCCAATCCTTTTTTCTCTTAAAAACTCTGCAATATCATCTATCTTTCTTCATATATACAATACTACAATACATAATATTAGCTATTTTCATTTTCTTCTCCAGCCCTTTGGATTATATTGAACCCCGCATTGCTTTAATTGGGATAAGCTTAAAAAACTATTTCGAAAGTTAGTCAATGATGACCCTCCATGGATTCACCTATATAAGCCGCAGCCAAAGTTGAAAAAATAAGAGCTTGAATACCACTTGTAAATAATCCAAGAAACATGACAGGTATAGGAACTACTGAAGGCACTAAAGAAACAAGAACAACAACTACTAATTCATCAGCCAATATATTCCCGAAAAGTCGAAAACTAAGAGATAAAGGCTTTGTAAAATCTTCTAGGATATTAATTGGTAAAAGTATTGGAGTTGGCTGAATGTATTTACCGAAATATCCCAATCCTTTTTTGCTAAGACCCGCATAGAAATATGCCACTGACGTGGGTAAAGCTAAAGCAACAGTAGTATTTATATCATTCGTGGGCGCAGCTAACTCCCCATGAGGTAACTTTATGATTTTCCAAGGTAAAAGAGCACCTGACCAGTTAGAAACAAAAATAAATAGGAACATCGTTCCAATAAATGGAACCCAAGGACCATACTCCTCTCCAATCTGAGTTTTGCTCAAGTCTCGAATAAATTCAAGGACATATTCGAAGAAATTCTGCCCGTCGGTCGGAATGGTTTGTGGATTCCGAACAGCTATGATGGCTGAACCTAATAAAATAGCAATTACAACCCAAGAAGTGATAAGCACTTGGGCATGAATTTGTAAACCTCCTATTTCCCAATATAAATGTTGGCCTACTTCTACACCTGACATATCGTATAACCCTTTGAGTGTTTTAATGGAACATAGTATAACATTCATATTGCCCTATAATAGAAATCGAACTTAAAAAAGGAATTATTTTGATTCAACCATATCTTTCTCAATTCATCTACCTTCATTCATGAATAGGAATCATACATTATATTTAGATATATTTAGAATACCAAGAAATTACATAAAAAAAAAATACCAATCATTTTTTATTAAATATTCAAAACATAGTTCAAAAATGCAAACCAAAATAAGAAACAATCAAAGAAATCCATGGAGTTCAACAAAAAGGAACTAATCTTCTTCTTCTTTTTCTTAACTATTAAATTTAACTATTAAATTCTAAGATAATCAACCTTTTTTTATATAACTATTTCGGCCCTCCAAAATTGCGGATACTAATTTGGTAAGAATCAATCGAATCGATGCTATAGCATCATCGTTGGCCGGAATAGAAATATCTGCAAGATCTGGGTCACAATTTGTATCGATTAAACAAATCGTCGGAATGCCCAAAATGACACATTCTCGAAGAACCATATATTCTTCTTGCTGATCAACGATAATTACAATATCGGGCAATCCCGTCATATATTTGATCCCACCCAGATATGTTTGCAAGGCGGATAACTTTCTCTTCAACATTGCTGCATCTCCTTTTGGGAGACGGGCGAGTTTCCCCATTTTTTGTTCCGCTCTTAAGTCCCTGAACTTCTGAAGTCTTGTTTCTGTAGTAGACCAATTTGTTAACATACCACCAAGCCATTTTTTATTAACATAATGACATCGAGCCCTTATTGCTGCTGATGCTACTAAATCCGCTGCTTTATTTTTGGTGCCAACGATTAAGAAGTTTTTTCCCATACTTGCTGCATCAAAAACTAAATCGCAGGCTTCTGATAAAAAACGAGCAGTTATAGTAAGATTTGTAATATGAATACCTTTACGCTTTGCAGAGATGTAAGGAGCCATTCTAGGATTCCATTTCTTAGTACCATGACCAAAATGAACTCCTGCTTCCATCATCTCTTCCAAATTTATGTTCCAATATCGTCTTCCCATTTTGCCACACTTTATCTTTTTATCTTTTTTTTTTTTTAGAGAGATTCAGTAACCTGTGAAATAAATAATTGTTCCGACGGAACCTTATACCAGGATTGACCATTGATCTACGACCAAAATCATGAATTTCTTTTCATTCTTTATTTTTCGTTGATTACCAAATCCATAATGGGACCAGAGAATTCAAGTAAAAAGAATGAACCTCTTGTTAGGAATTACTAAATAATGTATCATGTAAATGATTGGTCTGATGTCCCATGGAAATAGTTCGGGACGAAAGAACAAAAAAAATTCTCAAAATTCTCTATAGTATAACAAAATATCTCTCATCTCCAATTCGAATAGATTCTTCCTTTTTATTTTCAAATGAATGTTTTTATCTTGCTTTGAACGATGTACTAATTTTTTGAATCCAGTACCAACCGGTATAATCCCCCCCAGAACAACGTTCTCTTTCAGCCCTTTCAACCAATCAATACGACCTCGTAGAGCAGCTTTTGCTAAAACTCGAGCAGTTTCTTGAAAACTCGCTTCGGATATGAAACTTTGAGTATTCAGAGATGACTTCGTTATTCCCAATAAGATTGCCCGATAACAGATCGCTTCGTCCAAAACACGCCCTGCTCGCTCTGCTCGCAACAATCCAATCAGTTCCCTAGGTGAAAACACATTAGACATTCCATCTTCTGAAACCAACACTTTTGATGTTACTTGACGTACAATAATCTCTATATGTCTATTATGGATCTGTACCCCCTGGGATCGATAAACCTTTTGAATCTTATTAACCAAAGAGATACGACTTTGTGCTATGGTTAGTTCAGCTCCAATCAAGAATCCCCAGGGTATCCCAAGAAGCCTTCGGCTACGTTCGTCCCAACCTTCAACTCTCTTTTTGAGGTTCATCGATATTGAATCAATTGAACGAACTTCTAAGATTTGTTCCACTTTTGGAAGACCTTGCGTGATATCGCCGGATCTCGATTTTTCATATATAAATGTAATTAATGTATCTCTTTCATAAAAGGTTTTCCCATAATGGCCATGAACAGTTGCTCCCGGAGTGACCAAATAGGGCTTAGCTGATCTTATAACTAAAGAGTCAACATGAACAATGAAAATTTTACCAGATTTTTTTATGCGTGATCCGTATTTCAATAGACATAAATTTTCACAAAGAAATAGGCCAAGGCTAATTATTGTCCATGCCTCTTCACAATAATCGTGATGGAGAAAACACCAATTAAAATGGAATAAATTCCAAATGATGTTACTACACGGATCGGGATTATAAATCCTACTATTTTCATCTAGGAAACAGTATTGAAATTGAAGTACTTGGAAAGTCTGTTGAAAATTGTCAAGTAACAAATAGTTCTTTAAAAAGATTTGATTATAAGTTATTAAATAGTAAGATAAACAAGGATTCGCTATTTTAAATACAGTAGTACCTAAGGGACCCAACAAATCCCTAATTGGATTCATGGGATCCAATTCTTTTGTCGCATTATTATATCTCGAAGTATTAAAGGGGCCAATTCGAGAACAATTGGATGATGACAAAATTCGGAAAGATTGGCATTCCTTATTTCGATTCAACAACGTACCAAGAGTTCCCTGATGTTGGGGAAATGATTGAGTCTTTGCCTTGGAATTAAAAGGATTTATATTGATACGATCTAATCCAATATTGTAAATCAATCCTGAACTTGACGTATCATACTTTTTTACGGTATAAGAAATAGTGGACTTTACTAACTCAATTCTGATGAAATCACGAAGCAGATCATTTGCCCTTATTTCAACAAAGGAAGCATGAACCTCTTCTTTTAGAAAACCCCTTTTTTCTTGGTCCCAATTCAATACTAAGCAAGCCCGAACTAATTGAATACTTGTGTGAGAAATTCCTCGAATTGACTTGCTATTTCCATAAAGTATATAATTGACAATTCGAAGTTGTACATTATCCTTTTCCTGCAAGAGATCCTGAGGAAAAAGTGTTGCTAAATTTATCCCATCGGATATTTCATATGGGACTACGGACCGAACCAAAACAAAATACTTTTTTTTTATAGGTGTGATCCGTTGAACATAGATCCAATTTTTAAATTTTTTTGATCCCTTATAATTTTTATTTTCCATTCCTGGTGGTATCAAAATGCCGCCGTGCCTAGATATTTTATCCGCCTCTCCAGGAAAATGAATATCTCCAGAAAAAATTTTCAGTTCAATACTCCTTTTTTTTCTCTCCACTCGGACTAATCCATCTACTCGGCTTCTTGTATTTATATTTAAAGCAAGTCGTGTATCTACTCCAACGATACTATTGTTTCGGACCATTATGGGCGAAGATACGGGGAAGATATGCACTTCCTCGGGAATGAAAAAAAATCGATCTACTCTCATTTGCATTTGGTATTTCGGACTAAATTCTTTTGCTCCTCGATACTCAATCAAATCCTCTTTTTTTACGATTGAATCTACTTCGACAATCCCATATTTAGTAATTCCCGAACTGCTTCTTCTATATCGCGGATCATCAAAATAAGCAAGAATACTATTTTTACGTAAAATACCATTTATAGGTATTTTAATAGAAATACAAAAAGATGGTATTAGTTTCTTTTCTCGTTCTTGATCATATTGTAAGGGAATCACGAATCTATTTCTTCGCTTTTTCGCCAAGGAATCATCGGAATTCTCTTGACAAATAGAGGGATCTATGAGATTCCAATGACCATTGGATATGATTCGATAAGGTTTTGAATACTCAAAAATTTGCCCATCCTTTTTACTTTTACCAAAAAATTTATGTCTTACTTGATCATTAGTCAAATCAAAGATATTTCTTTCTTCGACAGAAAAAGAATTAGAATTCATTTGATCTTGATCCTTGTGGAGTGAAAAAGACACTATACTGGATCTGCATAGACCTCCTGCTAATATCCATAAATGACTTGTTTTTGGTACTAGATGAACATTACTATACGGATATTCGGGCGCATGATGCACATCAGTACTCCAGTGCATTTCTCCTTCTGACTCAGAATAAATATGTTTTAGAACCCTCTCCTTAAAACGAAAAGTGGACGTTCCGGCACGAATCTCGGCAATCACTTGTTCCGATTCTACATATTGATCATTTTGAACTAAAATCAAACTTTTTGTTGGAATATTAACATTATGTATAATATCTCGACTCTCAATAGTTACATACAAATCTATAAAACATAGAAAAGCAGGATGCCCATGACGGGTACGTGTGGGATGAACCAAATACTCATCAAATTTTATTTTTCCATTAGAGGGAGCTCGTACATGTTCGCCAGTACCACCTGTGAATACTCCGCCCGTATGAAAAGTTCTTAATGTGAGTTGAGTCCCCGGTTCCCCAATTGATTGACCCGCAATAATGCCTACGGCTTCTCCCAACTCAACCAGATCACCATGAGTAGGGCTACGGCCATAACATAATTGGCAGATCCAAGAAGTACTCCTGCAATTAAAAGGGGTTCTAATATATATTGGGTGTGCTCGAAAGGTTATAAATCGATTGACAAGTCCAATTCCAATATCCTTATTTCGAGTGGCAATACATCGTAGACCAATATATATATCGTCTGCTAATACACGACCAATTAGTGTTTGAACAAAAATTTTTTCCGTCATACCATTTTTGGGACTCACGTAAATACCTCGTATAGTACCACAATCCGTTCTACGTACAAGAATGTGTTGAACTACTTCAACAAGTCTACGCGTGAGGTATCCAGCATCTGATGTTCGTACAGCAGTATCTACAACTCCTTTGCGGGCTCCGTAGCAAGAAATTATATATTCTGTCAAAGAAAGCCCTTCTCGTAAATTGCTTTGAATGGGTAAATCAATCATTTGTCCTTGAGGATCCGACATTAATCCTCTCATACCTACTAATTGGTGTACTTGAGATACATTTCCTCTAGCCCCCGAAAAGGACATTAGATGGACTGGATTAGAGGGATCAGTCATACGAAAATTAGGATTCATTTCTTGTCTCAAATATTCACTTGTAGCATACCATATCTCAATGGATTGACGTAATTTTTCTACCACGTGTACATTCCCATAATGATGGTTTTTCTCTAAAAGAAAACTTTGTTGTTCAGCGTCTTGGACTAACCATCCCTTAGAAGGTATTGTTAAAAGATCATCAATTCCTAATGAAATAGATGTAGCAGTGGCTCGCTGGAAACCCAAAGTCTTCACTTGATCCAGGATATGTGATGTATATGCCATTCCGAAATGATCTATTAATCTGCTAATAAGTCGTTTAATAGCAGTTCCATCTATCACCTTATTGTGAAAGGCCAGATCGGCCCGTTCTGCCATAAGGACCTCCATATTCTGCTGAGTAAGATTCCACAATGGGCCTGAGTCAGTGATTCGAAAACTTCCTTTCCTTAATCCTGATTCACACAGAAATTCAGAAATTTTGATACCAGTTAAATTGGGGAGACCCGAATTCCTGCGAGTATGGGCATCACTAATAGAATTTATTTTTATAGAGCGTATGAGTTACATAGCCTATGAGTAGGCACGGCAAAACCCCTGTATGGCTTCTTCTATTTCTCGATAAAAAGAAAGATGACCCACAGTAGTTCGAATATATATACAACGAATTTCTCTTTTTATACTTCCCACTATTCGATAGTGTTTATAAATCTCATTAGAATTACCAAAGGATTCATATTGAACTTCGATGGGAACTTCTCTTGAGCCAACGACGCGTTGATCTAATCTCCACCGAAGCCACAAAGGACTATCTAAAAGGATTCGTTTACGCCGATAAGCCCCAAGTGCATCATAAGAACTATAAAAAGACGGCTCTTTTGTATACTTACAGTCATTATTGTCAACAGCTTCCTTTTTATAGTTTACCCAATTAGAATTATATTGATTATACCTATTTGTACAAATACCCCGGGGGTTCCCGATCGTTAATACATAGAGCCCAATAAGCATATCTTGAGTTGGTAGGGAAACGGGATCCCCAATAGCTGGAGACAAGAGATTCATATGAGAAAACATAAGTAAACGAGCTTCCGCTTGAGCTTCCAAAGATAAAGGTACGTGAACAGCCATTTGATCCCCATCAAAGTCTGCATTGAAGCCCTTACAAACTAATGGGTGTAAACAAATAGCGCGCCCTTCCACTAAAATGGGTTGGAACGCCTGTATGCCTAATCTATGGAGGGTAGGTGCTCTATTCAACAATATAGGATGTCCCCGCATAACTTCTTGAAGTATTTCCCATACAATGGGATCTTTTTCCCTAATTTTGCTTTTAGCAATCCCTGTGTTAGAAGCAACATG